TCTTAACAGTTACATCCAATCACAAACTACACGAAAGTTGCCCCTTTTTCATGGGGATTTACCCATCACAGAGATGCACAGAGGAACAGAACAAACTTCATATATCCCTTTTCCACTCAATCCAGAAACAAGATTGGACGTTATTCCGGTTCGTCTCCATTTTCGTGAAACTATTCCTCAAGCAAGGCAGCCGATAAGTCATCGAAGGGTTTGTGTGAATAATGGAATGGTAAGCATTACTCATTTGAGACTTTCCCACGGTGATATAATATCTTTTCAAGAAAATGACGCGAGAATCCGCGGTGAAGAAATAAGGAGATCTTTCTATATCGAAATATCAGTTGAAAAAATAATAGGAAAATTCCTGGATCACCCGGTAAGAATGTGGAGAAGAACCAAAACAGAATGGTTCCACCTACTCAAAACGAAGAGGGGATGCCGCCTACTACTAAAATCCCGGTTTTTGCAACAGTTGCGTTCTTCTATGCAAGAAGAAGACTTAGAAAGAACAAAGAAGTTTGGATCCGAAAAAGTATGCTTAGGCAGTTCCTTCGCTGAGCACAACAGAATGAAGAGGAATTTATATAATTTAAAATCCCTATTCTTATCGAAGAGAAGGAACGAGAAAAACCGAAATTTTCCTACTCGAACAAGAAGTCCTATAGTTTACAACTCTTCTTTATATAGTAATTCGACCTATTGCTCCGCACCCCCCCATCAGTTTACTATGAAGAGAAGAATCAAAAGGATTGAACTACCTACTCATTATTCGGAGGTGAATCATAGAACACCAAAAGCTGTGGTATCTTATGGACCTAACATAGGTCACATCCCTCACGACATAAGATTGAAAGATCCAAACCTTCCTCTTCGGAGCGGAAACGGACGTGGCCAAAACATATAAAGATCGGCGTAGTCGCTCATAGGGACATATCTATCCGGATAGAGGATAGTCTAGATCGATTCATAGATAGATTTATATCCATATAGATAGGTATCTCCGTGGATAGAGATAAAGATAGGGATCCATCTAGATCTTGATTCACTATTTCCATTTTTTTTTTTATAGATTTTGATTGATTGCCTTTTTTTTGACGACAAGTTTTAAATCTTAATGCAGGCAAGGAAACATCGTTTTTCAATTATTACTTGCTGGGTCGGAGCGTAGACGAGCGAGCAGAGCCCAGGAAAGAGGGAAGCCCGTCATAGAATAGAGCAGTCGACTAGAAGTAGAAGACTGCTGGCCTGAGAGAAGGCGGCCTCTCTCGGGAAAGATGGCCCAATTTATCTTCTTTCTTTTTGTTTTGAATTTCGGGTTTCTTTATTTTTTTTTTCAGGGGCCCAAACGCTAAAAGGTGGGGGAGAAGCAAGCCGAACCTCTGATCGACCTGGACATATAAAAAATTCTCGGCGTCGAGAGAGATTTGAGATTCCGTAAGTAACTCAGTGAGTGCTTTCTAAGATCTAAGAGGGGCTTGGAAAAAGAAAATGAAATACGAACAACCGCGCTGGTCGTAATAGATCGACTTTCATGCTAGTTCTTGCTCCAGCATGAAAGTTCCATTTCAGGGAAGGACGACGTACCATGATACTTTCTGTTTTGTCGAGCCTTGCTTTGGTCTCTGGTTTGATGGTTGTACGTGCTAAAAATCCGGTACATTCCGTTTTGTTTTTCATCCCAGTCTTTTGCGACACTTCAGGTTTACTTCTTTTGTTAGGTCTCGACTTTTTCGCTATGATCTTCCCAGTAGTTTATATAGGAGCTATAGCCGTTTTATTCCTATTCGTTGTTATGATGTTCCATATTCAAATAGCGGAGATTCACGAAGAAGTATTGCGCTATTTACCAGTGAGTGGTATTATTGGACTGATCTTTTGGTGGGAAATGTTCTTCATTTTAGATAATGAAACCATTCCATTACTACCAACCCAAAGAAATACGACCTCTCTGAGATATACGGTTTATGCCGGAAAGGTACGAAGTTGGACTAATTTGGAAACATTGGGCAATTTACTTTATACCTACTATTCCGTCTGGTTTTTGCTTTCTAGTCTTATTTTATTAGTAGCCATGATTGGGGCTATAGTACTGACTATGCATAGGACTACTAAGGTGAAAAGACAGGATGTATTCCGACGAAATGCTATTGATTTTAGGAGGACTATAATGAGGAGGACGACAGACCCACTCGCGATCTACTAAAAGGGAAGTAGCTTGATATTGGTTCAAATCCAATTCGTGAGAAGAAGCGTCAAATGATTTGGACAGTTGTCGCGCTGGCGGAGCAGGGAGCCTACAGGGAAGATTGGGGCAATGAGGAGCTCGACGAGTATCTGCAGACCCTCTACCCCATCGACTAATCTATCGCTGAACCAACTTCCGAACCGACTGACTCATCTACCGAATCAACGGCATAATCATCAGAACCGACTGCAGCTTCATTGACTGAATGAATTGGTGCTGGCTGTAGCCGTGGGAGGTGGGGGCTCTACCAAAAAGAAAAAGGATGCAACGACACAATCAACAGGTGAGCCCTTACCCGCACTCCAAGCAGGTGGGTATCGACGGACACAACGACTTAATCAACTGGATCCACCGAAGCTATTTCCTCTAGACAGAATGAGGCTCTCGTTGAGAGATCTATTAGTGATTGGGCCACCCCTCCTGGCAAAGAAAGAAAGGCAGGTTCAGGCGATTAATCAAAAAAAGATTTCCTTCCCTTTCTTTTTTCTTTATGACAGAGCAATTGAATGATGCGGTGCGGCTGCAGGGCCTCTAAGATTATGAAGAAGCTATTCATTATCCGTCCCTATTGAAGAAAAGACCTTCGGCATGATGGTAGTAGAGTAGTCGATCTGATCTCGCGCGCGGGCGGATAGAAATGCCTATAGATGAGGTAGGCGAGGGTAGCTTGCCGGCAAAAGAAAGGCGTGTATGGTAGTCTTTTGTTTGATGAGAACGGGAAGGGCAATTGATTGCAACCTTTTTCGGCCTATTGGGTGGGGGCACAACTGGAGGAAGACAGCACGGGGCAAAGCAAAGGGCAGAGCTTCGAGTGAAGTGACTTATTAGGGCTGTCGAAGAGCAAAGAATCAAGTCACTCGAAGCTCCTCTGGCGCGCCCTAGCCGAGCGGTCCTCGCCTGCACAAGCAAGCAGATTAGCTCCCTCATTCTCTTATTGTGCCGGCAGGCCTGGGCGAGCGAGGTAAGGTTAGATTAGAGGGAGGGGGACTGCGAACGCCCGTCCCATGAAGCGCCAGGGAACCATGCATTCCTCCCGTGCTGGGCTCTCGCGTGTCCGGGGTCCGATCAGATCAACCATCGACCGGTTTACGGAACAAGGAGTTAAGCAAGGGCTGATAGAAGAACCTGGCCGAAGTCAGTGTTGTGTTCAACTCCGCGGGTTGGCTGGTTGGAAGGGATTGCTTTCTGCCGTCTGTCTTTCCCTTCTCTCTCTTCTCTTAGCAAAGTAAAACTTTTGGCTTGCTACACTACAAGCTGGGCTCAGGGACTGCAGTCAGCCGCTTCCCCTGTAGTCGTCAGCTCGTTCTTGACAGATCCGATCGGGTGTTCATAATCTGGAGTAAAAGGATTCGAACCTTTGCATGCCGGTACCAAAAACCGATGCCTTACCACTTGGCTATACTCCATACGGCCTGTTTTGTTTTGGACGGTAAGAACGGGGAGGTAGGCGAAGGTAGCTTGCTTCTCTTCTCCTAGGCTACCCGCACATGTTATTCGCGAAGAAAAGGCAGCGAGCGGTTCTTCGCTTAGTAGAGCTACCGACCGCCGGACGACGACCGCTTCTTGTTCTCGCCCAGCCGCTTCTTTTATTATTATATTAAAAAGAATCCTAGACTAAAGAAGAAGCTCCTGAATCAGCGCAGGGCCAAATCAGCAGCAGGAAAACTGTACTAACCCGCCGCCGGTGACTTTCTCAGGGCTCCGCAAAAGAAGAAAGAAGGTTCGGGTCTTCTAATGAAGCGAAGGTCCCCCCTTACTCTCTATTCTCTCTTAAAGCTTTATAAAGCTCGGCGAGAAAGGGTTGGGGTTGGTTAAGAACTATTGACTGTAAACCATAGCAGTTACAGTCACTCAATGGAAATGTTCGCCTTTAAAATTAAGATGGATGAGCAGGCACTTGAGCCTGGAACTGATGAAATTCGGAGGAAACATGGAACCGGTCACTATACTGGGGGGAGGCGAGACATGACCGCGACTTAAGATTCAAGTACCGTTAAAATAAAGGAAGGGGGGGAATGGAATGACTACCTGTAATAAAGCACAGGCTAATACGAGCCGACCAGAAGAAGCAAGGCTTAGATTATCAGATCCTGGACACAATTAGAGTTAGAGATGGAGAGCCCCTTGCCTCGCCTTTTCTAGCCTCTCCTTCTTGCTTGCTTACCTAGCTCTTGTCTTAGTGACTCTTCTTCTTTTTTTTTTTTAGGTTTTTTTTTCTGAGTGTTAAAACGGTAGATTTTTCATTTGCCAATGAATTGCCCCGATTCGATCAATAATGGGATTCTTGGCTAAAAGAAAGGTTCTGTGACATGGACGCCCAACTCGGTCGGTCGGTTGGCCCACCTAACAGATGATGAGATTCTCGATCGATTTGATCGAATTTTGAAAACTCTTTCTCACTATTCAGAACAGTGGAGCTTTCGATCAAGATGTTCTCGCCTCCCCCGTTCGGGCTTTCGCTCGAATCGGAACCTTTATGCGTTGGTAGGCTTTCGACTCAATCTAATAGCCTACAGCGCCAATAAAATAGAAAGTTTTCGCATGGGCTCATCATCTGATGCAGAACTGATTTCATAACCATAACCACCATCCATCACCAATCACATTCCACATCCCACTTCAAACTTTTCGATTCCTAGGGTAGCCTCCTCCTCCTCTATAAAGGCATTCCAGCTTCAGAGGCGGGTAAGCCGGGTCAGGAAGAAGTTTGACTGCTGGGATGGGATCGGATCCTATTCGAAGCACTCCACCACGAATAAGAGTCTTCGGGTTGGATAGGCAGTAGAGATAGGAGTTCCTATCTGTAGGGCGGGCTTTCAAGACAGAGATGCACTACTCCATCTGGAAAGGGCTTTCCCTCGTGGGGAAAGAGAAGAACCCCTTATTTAAAGGTAAGGCCAGAAGGAAGTCAAAAATCAATAGAAAAAATCCCTTCCCGGCCGACGGGACTCTACGTCGGGGTCTTATTTCATCTCAAACTCGGATTAGGAAGAGTGCCCTTGAACTACAGATCAATCATAATAAACAATACAAGAAAAGACTTGTAATGGATTCTCCTGCCGGCGAGAAAGGAAAAAAAAAGGGGGGGAGATAGGGAAGAGGAGATTAAGGATAGTCACTCCACTCCATAGCTAGTGAACACAGATTCTTGTTTCATTTTCAATTCCTTTCGGGTCGAAAACGCGGGCTGCTGGTGGGGCTGTGCCCATTCTCCCTCTTCTTCCGCTTTACAACCGGAATAAGGAACCTTAGAATTCACCCTACCTGTCGATGAAAAAATGGGATTTGAGAGGACCACCTGCTAGCGGATCAGAAAGATTTTTATGGAATGTCCTACTCCTGCCTGAGCTTTCCGATCAACTAATCCCGGGACATCTTTGTGTTAGGTAGGGCCAGGGATCTCTGATTAGTAGAATGAGCCCACCCCTCTGGCCTATTGGTCGATGGCTGGCGGCTCCTGCATCTCCTGCGGGGCCCCTTCATACAAGTTTGCTGCTAGGAGTCCCTCTAGTCGAATCAATAGAAGTCCCAATAGAAGTTTACTGACCTGGCTCTTCAATCGACGATCTACTGCTCCCTCTTAGTTGCAGATGCCCATGCTTTGATTCGAAAGCCCTAGCCAGTGATGAATCCCCAGTAAGATCGGAGTATTGAATTCCTCCTCCCTTCAGTCCAGTTTGAACCCGTCCCAGCTACGAACACCTTCCTACTGCAAGGTGAGGCTCTGCCCTTGCCCTAGAATCTACTCCCGGTCGGAGGAGCAGCTAGTCCAACTTCTTGAGCAGCCGAGATATTGAACAACGAACATTTGATTGAATTCCTTGCCTCACCCTGAGATGAGAGGGAAGGTCGATTTGACTCGAATCCTGGACCTGATCTTTTTCATCCTACACCGGTTAATGAAGCGATGGGAGACGTTTTTCTTTTTTCATTTTGCTGGCCCTGGCCCAGTCGAGGCTCGTCCATGCCCAATCCCAATGGACAAACCTTCGATCCGCCCCTAGCTCTATAATCCACCCGTCTCCCCCAGTCCCTGAGAGCCCTCCTCCCCGGGGCCTAGCCCTCTTTCTCAACTCGAGTCTTAAGTTCAGCGGTTCGAACACCTGCGCTAATAAGACAAAGAAGTGGGGAGTCTATGCCTTGAATGAATCAGTAACAAGTAACAACGGATTAGTGGAATGAGGGATCAAGAGACGGATAGGGGAGGAATGGCCTATCAATCATTGGTGGACCTTCCTTGAACCGGTCACGAAGCTCTCAACTGAGTTGTTTAGGTTCTGGAATTCCATCTCTAGTTGGGGGTTTCAGTTCGAAGGTTATAAAATGTGGTGCGGGTTCATCTCTCTCGACCAGTTCAGGTTCAAGAGAAGGGTGATCGAGGGGACCCAGACTTTAGATCTCTTCTCTATGGCGGGAGGTTTATTTCGTATCAAGAGTGGGTTGGGGAGGCCAGGTAAGACGGATTGGATCGAGAGGCGATGCCTATGCCTCTTCTTTATCGATAGGATTCCCATCATATCATTTGCAGTCTCCGGCGAAGGAGACAAGGGCGAGGCACCGAACATGTTCTATCCTCAACCTCCATCCGTCATTAGTAATCTCAATCCGCTTTTCCTATTCACTAGTACACTGCGCGCTACCCCCCTTTACTAGTAAGGGAAAACGCTAGCGCGCTAGCTAGCTACTTATAGTTAGAACCCCTACTTATGGGATATTTGAAGAAGCCTGCTGAAAAACAGAAGCGCGCTAGCGCGCAACGGCTGAAAAGCCGAACTCAGCAACTTGTTAGGAGTAGGTTTTGGCTTGCCCCTTTCTTATTATTAGTAAGATAGGTTTGGAACCCTATACAAGGCTTTTCCTATCTCTAAAGGGGCTTATGCACTCCACTCGTTACCACTAAACGGCGAAGCCAGGAGCGGAAGGAGGGACTTGAACCCTCAACCTCAGCCTTGGCAAGGCTATGCTCTACCATTAAGCTATTTCCGCCAGCTACAGTAGTGGCGAAGCACTACTGAGCAATTCACGTATCACTTGATGCGGACGACTTCTGTTTTTCCGCCGGACCACACTCTTGACCTCCGATCGAGCTACGAGCACGAGTAGGTAGGCGGCTAGGGGGGGGGAGGGGCGGCTGGGCTGGGAAGGAAGGGGCCCCCCTTCTTTTTGCTTCGCGCCAGATGAGATGATGATTAGTGGGTCAGGTCCTGTGTGTGCTCTTGATCACTAAAGGGGCGGGCTGGCTGGGCTGCCTTTTCAATCAATCTCCGGCCGCTCAGCGCCGCTATTGGTGCGAGTTGTAAGGAGTCTTGGTCTCGAGTCGAGCTGGGGCGTCATTTCATTCTCGTAACGGGAGTGAGTGTACCGCAAGACCAGACAAGTTACTCCCTCGCCTCGCAGCGGCGGCATCTGTCTTTTAAGTTAAGTCATTTCCTAAGACGGCTCCTCTTATTCTACGATAATCCAAGCAGCAGCCCCACGAGTCCGCTCGGAACCAGTCGATTCCTGAGCCATTCGTTCTCCCCTCTCGGTTGGCGTTTGTCAGCCACTAGAGCAAGTAAGAGAACCTACAGTGAATGAACTTAAAGAACCGCAGATTTTGACCGGATTGTACACCTTTCTGTCTGGCTATGTATATGGATGTGCATAAACATAAAGAAGGGACGGGACATCTCTCTCCTTTTTATTGGGGGGGAAAGAGAGAGGGAATAAGCTGCAGCGGCACCTCACGAACTTCTTACTGGTCCATCCTAATCCTATAGGCGCGAGTGTTTGGATGCACGTGTTTTGTTCATATTCCTGCGCAATTAAGAGAAGAATTGAGGAAACCACTTGTGTCTTTCTTGGATATGCTTAGTCCGGGTATAGATGCTATGACGTGAAATCCAAGAGACTCGATGTATCCTTGAATGTTCTCTTTAATGAGGTCGCCTCATATTTTCCTTAACCTAATTAATCAGCCCCGGGGGGGAATGGTGATGGAGATGTATTGCGGCCTTCTCCTGTTCATCAACTCGAACCTCATTCTTCTGCAGTTGATGTTACGGATCAGCCTCACTCTTCAGGCCAGCAGCCTTGCCCAGCATCTTATGCCGATTGTCAGCCTGTTCAGCTGACCTCAGAGGATTCCAGTCACCCGGCACAGCATGTTTATTCTCGGCGGCGATTACACTTTCTTTCCCAGGGGAAGACTACTCCAGAAGATCAGCAGTCTAGCCCAGTAGCTTCCCTTCCCAGTCGCTTCCTCAGATTCTGGATCCCTCTCTCAGGTTCGTCGATCCTCTCTTTTTTCTTATCCCGTTGAAGGATTCTTGTCTTATCTTATGAATTGGTTTCCCCAAAACATCGAGCTTACCTCATGTCAGTTCAATCTTCTCATGAACCTGAATCATTTGCTGAAGCCTTCAATCATTCTTGCTGGAGAGATGCTATGCAGGAAGAAATCAATGCCCAGGAAAAAAAGAATAAGACTTAGTCTCATTGCCTGCGGGGAAACAAGCCATTGGCTGCAATCAAATGCCCTTATTTCAACTTGACGTGAAGAATGCCTTTCAACAACATAAGGGAAGGGGGATTCGCAAGAATAAGTTTCTATTCAGCCTCCTCCAACCCCAGGCTTCTCTTCTCCTAGGAATCCTAACTTGGTATGCAAGCTCAAGAAAGCGATTTACGTTACTTACGGCCTCCGACAAGCTAAAGCAGGCACAAAGAGCTAAGAAGGGAGCCTGGTTTAAGAAATTTAGCTCCTTTCTCACTGCTTCATTTTTGATAAAGGGTTCCACTGTAGCCGTGCGGATTCTTCCATGTTTGTTCGTCGACGTCATGGTCGTTGCCTCATCCTTCTTTTATACGTTGACGACAACATTCTCACCGGGAATGATTCTTCTCTTTTATTCGATTTCATCAAGGAGCTTGGAAACCAATTTGTCTCTTTCATCCGCTGCATTACTTTCTCGGCATGGAGGTATCTCGCTCCACCTCTGGACTTCGCCTAACCCAAACAAAGTATACTCTTTAATTTTTATCTCGTATATTCTGCCTTGGCCTTGCGCTACGCCTATATCTCCAGGTGCCAAGCTATCCGCCCCTACTCCTATAAAATAAAGGCAGGCTGCCCTGACGACCGACGCTCTACCTCGGGCTTTTTTTCTTGGTCGGAATCTCATTTCCTGGAGGGCTAAGAAGCAGCCCCTTACTCACCTTTTTTTTAATCTATAAAAAATATTAGTAAAGCTTTGAAGCAAGCTGCTAGAAGTAGCGCGCTAGCGCTAATATAATAAAAAGTAAAGGCTCTTCTCATCGAGAGTAGGTTTTTTTCAGGTACAAAAAGAAAATCAACATTTGCTTCTGACTTTCCGTTTTCCAACAGCAATTACACATTCCCTCGGCCTCTGATTACAGTCGAAGTGCCATTGCCCATATATGAAGAACCTAGTTCTTCAATCATATTTGCACAAAATTCTTATTCTTCCTTTCGGAAGAAAATATGATGCGAGAACCCGATCCACCAACTATCTGAAATGTTGGCAAACAGGGCCATAGTAGTGACCAACACCACCTTTTCCTGATCATCATAGCTTTTTCCCTTTGCCCTTCTTTTATGGGCACTCAAAACTCAAGTGACCTTTCTTCTTGCAGGACCAACACTCTATGTTTTTCAGGTCCTTCTGCATTTGTGCTTATTCTTCTTTTGAAACATATTCTTTTTGCGCAGCATTAGTCTTTTCAGACTGCTGTTCAAATCTCTTTTCAGCTGCTGCCTAAAGAAAATCGTCAGATCAATTAAAGGTAAAGGAGGAGTTTCACGGGAGAGGGTGGTTGTCAAAGACTCAAACGACTTCAGCAGACTTCCCGGTCACTGATCACGATCAGTCATTTTGACTCTCACTGCTACAAATTCTTTGAAAATCTTCTCCATCTTGTCTAAGTGCTGAGACACGCTCGTCCCCTCTTGCATCTTGCTTGGAAAAAAGCGTTGCCGAAGAAACTTCATGTTTACCATTGTCACTGACTCATACATTCTCTGTGGAGTCTCCCAGATTTCTCATGCAGACTCAATGTCTCCCACTGAAACTAGTACCTTATCCCTTATCCTTGACCACCATTAGCACAGCTTCGAAGAACTTTTTTTTTTACTGTCTACAACTATAGATGCTGTTCATATGCTTTCTTTTGTTGTTTGGCTACAACAAAACATCACTTGATTGAAGAAGCCATTAGCGCCAGATCTGCGGGCTTCTCTTTTCTCAAGAATGAAAAAAAAAAAAGATCCCATCCCGTTCTTTGCTTCTCAAAGCAACTGCATTCTCATCTTCCTCTACATTTAGAGGTTCAATTTTGCGATGCTTGACAATCGTATGCGTTAACGCAGTAATCATATCAGCAACCATAGATCCAGAAGATTTTATCACTACCATATCTGCACAACCTGGGCTCTCATACCAGATGATAACAATCTTTAGCCGAAAGAAAGCAAAAATTGTTAGGAATGCGCAGAGCTGAGACCTGCTGTTGTTGAGTGGCAGCAAATGAGAAAGACATATAGTTTTTTTTTTTTGAAATAGAAAACTATATATATAGTTTTAATAAAAAAGTAAAGTTTTCAATATGAAAATAGAAAACTCTTTGAGATCACTCCACTCTCTCTAGACAACGGATTTCTTCGACGTGTGTATCCTACTCTCATCTCAAAACCCAACCTCAGAAAAACAGCAGGCTTTCCCTTCATTTGTTTGTGCCCTTTGATTGAGTCCTTTTAAAAGACCCAACAGATCCCCCAAGGGGCGTGTCTAACTACTTCATAGATAGCATCCACAAGACACTGAATTAGCCTAGAAATGGATGCATCTTCTTGCTATCTCTCACCGACCTTTCGGTCCCCGGTTTCACTGGAAAATTGGAAGGTCACAAACCGCCCTTTACAGTTGCAAATGTGAAACGGTGCTAAAGCAGGACCCGTGACTATGAAAAATGACTGCTCAATCGAGACTTGAGTCACCTTGGAGTAAGTCAAGCCACATACTCAACAACGTCTCTGTCTGAACTGTGGAATTACTAAATCGAAACACACTAGAATAACTTAAAACACTGGATCTGCAGATCTACGTGTATTCCAAAATTCTGGTCTTCTTCAATCAGGTTCTCAAACCAATCAGGGAACTTACAAAGACCAAACTATTTAATCCCCAAACTCTTTCTTTCTGGCGGAACCCTCCGAATTTTTAGAGAAAAACCACGCTAAATTTTTTCGAGATTTTGAATGTTTCAAAGCGGCGAAACCTCGAGATACTTTTCACTTGCGAGTCTGAGACCTTACTTCTTCGACTACTCGACTTTTGCAAGTCCTTATCTCGACAAAATCTCCTTAAAGTCTCCTCTATCTCAGAGTCTATTCTAAAATAAAAAAGAATCCACCAATAGCCCTATAATGGATTGAGTTACATAGTGCCACCCAGGTTTGGAACCCACTTTTTATAAGTTCATATGCACGCATGCATGTGTCATCACCTCATTGGTCGGAGGTCCAAGGGGTCCAAAAAAAAAATAAGATTTTCTATATTATAAGTTTTTCTTAGAAGAGAGAAAGAGTAGAAACAAAGGGTACGCTCTCTAGAAGATTTGCTCGGGGCTGTTCACTTTCACTTGGTCGCCTGGTATCTTATCTTGAAACCTTTTTGCTTGCGGGGGCAGGAGTGGAAACGTCTGAGAGAGCGCTTCGCGAAAGAATCGTGTGGCGCGGTGAAAGGGTTCCCGTTGGGGTTTCCGGCCCCCGGGTCTTCACCTAATTGTGGAAGAAGGGAGGTGAGTTGAGTATCAACTCTCTCTCTCGCGCCTTCCTTCTCTTCAGCTTGTTCCTGTTCGTCTATTCGGGACGGGGCAGGCAGCCCACATACATGAAGAGAAAAAGAGAGGGTGGGGTTCCTTGATATTAAGGTGTCAAGGCGGTCGAAGAAGTGGAAGCAACCGATGCTTTGGTCATTCAGTTGACTCCTTGCTGCCAGTCCGTGCTTGCTGTCATGCTGGCAAAAGCAGGGGTTTCGGCCGGTTTTACCTACTATTGGATTTGAACCAATGACTCTCGCCGTATGAAAGCGATACTCTAACCGCTGAGTCAAGTAGGTCAAGCTGAGTAAAGTCAGAGAAAATAGACCCCTATAAGAGAAAGCCGCGCAACCAGAGTCCCCCTTACCCTTACTATACAAGGGGGGGGCGGAGCGCTAAGAAAGAGAAAGCGTTATCACTATACGAAATGAAGCAGCGGCTAGCACGCTAAGATCAATCACTTGGAGAACGTGGAGCCTTTCTTTCTCGGTCGTCTGTCTTAACTTAATATAAGTGGATTCCGATTCATGCGGTCGTTCTCTGCTGCATTGGTATTTTCACTCCCCACTCTCCACCATAACAAAATGTTATATCTCTCAGGAGTACTCAAAGGCGGGTCCAAGTAGGAAAAAATTCACTAAGAAGTAAGGCATACAACAATGGATCAATTCATTCAACAAGATCCGTTCGGATCGGACCAGGATGAATGGGATTGGTGTTACGTGTTTGCCTTTCACCAGCACCAGGAAACTTGCCGTGACAACTAGCCCGCGAAGCCTTAAAATTGCACGAGGTAACATGAAATGACTTGAACCCGTTGCTGGGCACTTTCATAAATATATAAAGAGGGGGGTGTGATGGCTCAAGCATATAGTATGTTTCCTCCTGCCAGACTTTAAAATCCTTATAAGGCTCTTTATAGGGGGGAGAACAGGTGTCGGCTCTCCACCACCCCCGGTGCAGGCATGGGCCATGCACTAAGTGAGCCACCCTGGGGCAACCTGGGGGCGGACTCTGAGTACCGAAGGGAGCCCGGGGTCTCCATAGTGCAGGATGCACCATGGACAGTGTCGGTATGGGCGCGGGGCCCGGCATTGCGCATCATTCGTGCCATAGAGGCTTAGACGTGCATCCGCTATACTGTACGGGCTGTCGATATGCGGAGCTTGTCTATGACTCGGGGGACATCGTGGTGCCACCGTAGGCCACGTTGTGCTATCGTGAGCATGAGCTTGGGTTCAGCTATGCTTGCGAGATCTGTGTTGCCAGATGCACGATGAGGGGCGACATCGTGCTACACTATCCGAGATTCTAATTATATAACGGGACATACGAGACGCATGTTGGGATGCCAGCTTGGTTTGGGAGCTAGATCACATGGTTGGTTCTTTTACTTTTAGTATGGCTAGCACATTGTTGGGTATACAGCTGTGCCTAGCATATATAGGGGATCAGTTATGTGGCTAGTAGCCTTGATGACAACGAGAGCCTATTCGTTGGGCGAGTGTCTTGGCTCGGTGCCTCGACACCATGAAGCGACGCTTAGCCGCTAGCGTGCGGGACTCCTTGAGAGTAGTTCTTTGTTGGCAAACCTCGATATGGAATAATGGTATTCAGGAAGGGTCACTGTGTAAAAAGACTCGAATGGTGTAAGGCTGGCCTTGACTTGGTGGAGTCATGGCGCCGCACGGTCCAAATTCCGCTGCATTTCTCTGGGGCCGTGACAAGTGGTATCAGAGCCGAATTGCTCGGGGAGGAGTTACTCGGCGAGTAGGCATCATTCCAGGAGGGAATGGTTGTCCGAGCGGAATCCTTCTTAGAGGTGATATCTTCTTTGCTTCCGCAGAACCCAGGTACTACTGGATTGGGAATCAGTACAGTTGCTCAGGGACAGTTTGTGCAGAGGTGCACGTTTTAACTGGGCACATGTGATTGGATTCAGCGAGTGGGTAACAAAGCTGGTGGTTACATCTTTGTTGGCCCTCGGCAGTGGGCCACGATCCGGGACAAGGTGTTGTTGACAGCCATCATGTGGGCTTGTTGTGGCAGACTTGTTCTACATTTTTGTAGAAGTTCAACAGCTTTTGTTGGCTCTGGTTGGGGATATCAGCCAGTTTGTGTGGAATAGGCACAGTCACTTGTGGGGATCAAGGGGCGTGCGTTTGTGGAGAAAGACAAAGACAACCGGGGCACTGGAAAACATGTCGGTGGGTGTACCGAATGGTAGCGGGAGACACCATGCTGTTTAAGGGAAACAACAGCCATGTTGGGGGTTTTGAGGTCAAGGCGTGTATCATGTCCAGTGAAGCGCATGGGCGCTATGATTGGTAGAATTTTTGGAAGAGGGTGCTTTTGAAGTTCACTCAATAATGCCATGGGAGCGAGAGCGACTTCGAGGTCTCGTTGTTGACGATCCGTGGAGCCGTAATGGGTTGGTTAGAGATACGATGCTACAGTACCTTCACAACTAGCTTGAGTGGTGGCGCACTCGGGCAAAGTTCGGGAACCTTGTGGGGACAAGGGGATTTTGGGCAAATGGGAAAGCCCGCGATTCCGGTAAGATGGTTACGCACATAAGGAGGGATTATGGTTATGCCAAATGGTGAAGTTTATGAGATGATGTGAGCATGAGCATCAAGATGATGGGGGTAAGCGACGTATACTAGCATCCGGGAGAACCCTTTGTTGGGCGAGTGCTATGGTTGCACAAGGAAGCGACGAAAGCCGTACAAGCGGGGGCTTGATTAAGACGGGACTCGGGGGAGTTGTGTTCTTTAACACGGGACAGCCATGTTCATGAAATCGTCAGGCTTGTTGGGTGACCTTGGGTTTACATTGCATTGGAGATGACTGTTGGATCAGGGACCGTATGGTGGAAATCTAGCCACAGGGGTGGGCAATTTGGGTCAAAAACACTTGCGCACTTGAACTTAAAGTGATACTCGTGGGTATGTTGTACATGGAGTAGGGGAGCGCATTGTCAAGAGAGACATGTGGGGGACTTTACTTCTTGTGGTATAACAAATTATGGGTTGCTTGTCTTTGGGATGTGAAGGCCTCATGGAGAGGCAGAAGTCACTGAGGGAAAGGTGATAGTGGGGATGCCGAGCTTAGCATCAAGGCAAGGAACGGTGGTTGGGACTCGAAAGTGAGTATAGGATCAGGGGATCTACTGTAGGGGAAAGGAGGTGCTACAAGGGTGTAGTTGGCACAGGAAGCCACGTCCAGGGGACGCACTTCATCTTTGCGAAGAGTGCTCATGAGGGAGTTGAAGCATCGATTTTCAACTGGTCTTGGGGAAGACCTCGTCTGGGCTCAAAGGGAGTCAAGACTTAAGGAAGTTAATTGGGTATGCTTACTCGAAGTGCAGGTGAAGCAAGTGTGGGGGGGTTCCAGGCCGAGTCCATAGGTTGGGCGTTAGGAGTGTCTACATTGGGTGGTAGCTCTATTAAGGTCATCACGGGGGTGATTCCATTTTGTTGGATGGGACAACAATTGCTTGCACTTCTGCTTGTTATAAGGAAGCATAGTCGATGAGGGCATCGACATTCACGAGTGGGGGAGAATTGTCACGGGCTTGCGTTTCACCAGGAAACTTGCCGTGACATTGGTCTGACCTCTCGCTCGGATGGTTGACTCCCGCCGCCGACAGATGTCCCATGCCACGTTTCGTGAACAGCTATGCCCGAGAATGAATTGTGATATAGCGCCGAATAAGCTACTGCTCTATTCCCGACTCGAAATCTATAAAGGACTTTAAGGGAGAGAAAAGAGGGGGCCTACACCATACATCCTGCTGCCTCGGGACGACTGCACGTTACATCATAGCAGCACGACAAAATGAAGGCGGAAACCCCTTGTATAGGTTGGGCCTTCCTGTTCCTGCGCACCCGGCATCCTGCGAGAAAAGGCCCCTTACTATAGATAGGCTAACGCGCCTTAGATTATCTAATTAGAAAAGCAACCTTTCGCGCAACGCAAGTTGCTTAATCCGTTGCTTCTTGCTCCAACTTAGGAGTAGGGGCTCTAGAGCCTTTTCCGCGGGCTGCTATGCTAGTTGTAGCGCGCTAGCGCTTTACTAATAGAATACAAGGTAAAGGGGACTCTATCATGATCTTACGAATCTACAACTCTCTTTACTGAAAGATGTTGACCCGTTTTTCTTTTCTTTGCTGATTCCTCTCAATGAAATTTGCCATGTTGCACTAAGTTACTTACGGATGTATGCATGCGGTCCGGGAACACTTTGGGGTGAACACCCATCCGAACAAGTAGGGTCAATAGTTCAGCATTTAGGCCGTAACATTTAGCAACAAAAAAAATCTTTAACCCAACAAGTGCTCTCCGAACCAAGCTAGATAGTCTCCTATCACTAGGCTCACCAACCAACCTGGACTTTGATTCTTATTATTCCTACCGGATATCAAAACCATAAGGATTGTTTCCAGCCATGAGTTCCCATATGACATAAGCGCTCTTGGGTGGGCTGGGCCATTCCATCAAATCTTTGAGAAGGGGCCCAATCTCGTATTTGATAGTCGGCGTGGCGATAGGCTTCGCTTCAACGACTGCCTCCCCAGCCGTTGAAAACACTGAGCGAGAACGGTAAGGGGAAGGGGCGCACAAACAATGTCGTTGCGCGGGGATGCGATTCGCCAAGCTGGGGCAAACAAAGCCGTCCGGCCCTACCGGATTAGGAATGCGAAGGCCTTTCCTTCGAAAGGAGACCCGGGAAAGAAAAAGCTATGCTATTGACCGACCCTTTCGTAGTGACTTCGAATCAATAGGCCTCTCCCCTTTTCTTTGGTTGAGGCGGGCCGAATAGAGAATGAAATGTAGAAATAGGGGAAGGGTTCCAAACCTTTTTTTTTTTTTAAGGGCTGCTCGCCCTACCGAAGTACCAAAGGCTTTCGAGGCTTACACCTCCCTATTACACGACCTAAAAAAAGGCTTTCAGTAGCGCCCTTAGAATCTAAGCCTTTTGAAGCGCCAGTAGTTGTAGCTGTGGGTAGGGCTTTCGTTCTTATCGCTCTGGGTTTCGATCTATATGACCTCCGGGCGGTACAAAGTACACCTCTTCCGTAGAGAAGTAACCTAACCTTTAAGAGTCTGTTCAAGGGGGGAGCCCTCTCTCTTATCTATCAATGGAAAGATCTCCGTGCGCGGCGTGATAAGGAATCCTAGAAAAGATCGATTGAGACCCCCTCCCCGGTCCCACGAAGATCTCTGCGTACTTGTCCAGTCCAGGACGAGATCTTCCGGTCTGCGTGCGTGGGAGCAGCTCAAACAAAGAAGAGTCTGGTCTGGTCTGAATTCAGGCCCGGCCCGCCTGTCTGCTGCTAGGTTCGGGAATGGCGCCAGGCGAGGGCGCCACTATGCCCCGCTGCTCCGCTGCGGCCGGCCCCCGGACTATGTAAAAGAATCGAGGCCGGGGGTCTCGCCCATAGCGGTTCCACCCCGCCTTTGGTGATTGACCAAACAAATAGGCCTAGATCTATGCCCCTTAATGAATCGAATGGTCCTTCGACCTTCATTTGATTCCGACGGCCGGCATAGATCTCATGAGACCCGCCCACTATTACTACGAAAAAAGCCCTGCCCTTTTCCTTCGCTACTAGGAGAGTAAGCAACCTCTATTAGCGCCGGACCTTGAGTCGAATTGATCGTGTCATGTGCAACGTCCATCAATGATGGTTCATTAATGTCCATTGATTTAGACTCCTTCCCCCTTCCCAACTACGAATAAGATCGAGAGGATCCCGAAAGCCCCCAAACCAAGAACGGAAACGGAAGCCTTTCGATTCACTCCCCATTCTCTCTTAAATAAAGCTCGCCCTCGAGCCCTGGGCAGGTCGGCCGGGTCTTTTCTTTCCCTGTTGTTCTGTTCCCGCCACGAGAAAGACGCACGGAAGAGGTATGCCCAGCGCGCGGAGGATCCGTTGAGAGTTTCTGTTGTCTCGGTAGGGAACTGTACGATCTTTTCCCCTATTGTATTGAATCAATCAAAAAAGAGGTCAGTGCTACGGCCCCCTATTGTTTGATCCAATATTGACCGGGGACGAGCCCCGGCTTCCATAGGTCCTTGGTTTGACCTCCCGTAGTGGTCCTTGCTTTTACGGAGCGGGGCCAATTTCTCGTACTTGCTCAGTGTGCCCCCCTTTCGTCGAGTGCCCCGCCCGGTTCACTGGGCTGTTGGCCTACCAAGCACTTGCCCGCTGCTCCTGCCGCCCGCTTGACGGGCGGAGCGCTCGTTATCCTTACTGTTCTCTCTGCTGGGGCCCCTCCCATTGCTCTAGACATAAGCTATGGCAGCTCCAGCTCGCAACCACAGGGGGCCGCCCTGCGAGGCCAGAGTGGGCTCAGCAGTCAGCCTCCATTCGAATTACGTTAGGGGGTCTTTCGCTTTTGCCAGATCTAGAGAGATACTACGAGTCCTCCGTCCCAGATTCCATCGCCGCGGCCATCTGGTTCACCGGTACTACCAAAAAGTCTCATGCTTACGTTACTGTTATTGATGGTTTTATTATCTTGGATCACGAAGACCCCAGTCGTGCTTCTGGTTTCCATTCCCATCATCATATTGATGATAAATCCCCTCGTGCTCCGCCATAAGAACTTGGAGTCCGTATCATGGTGAAGGTAAGGTAACGCTGTGATTCTTGCTCAAAAAACAGACCGAACGCGTTCGAGTTATTGGCTCGTCCAACCCGGCAGCATTCATGAGTCGCTCATTCAACTGTCCCTCGGAGACACGGTCGAGAAGTACCATGCATGGTTGCCCCCCGTCCTTTCTTTCTCTCGGTCTCACCCAGAAAGAGAGACGGCTTAGCCAAAAAAAGTGAGCGCCCCTGCGCGAGCCTTATTTTTATAGTAAAGTCAAGCTTTGGCTTCCTAAAGACTAAAGAAATGGATCAAAAAAAGGGGGGACTTCTGCAACGGGCTATGCCACCCAAACCAACTGAGGGAAGTCGCATCCGTCCGATCGCAAGCACCTACAATGTCATGATCACATTGGTTTACCCTTTTTTCTTTGGTAGTTCAACGGACGGTCGCCCCTCCAAAAATAAAAGGTATAAATATGAAAACTTCTCTGCCATTTAAATCGGAGAATTTATGGAGGAAATCGGGTTTTAAATTTCCAGAAACCACACGATTATATAGCCAAAGGGAATACGCCGCGCCTAAAATCATCCCAAGCGCTGCTAATGTGGCTACTAAGCTATTTCTTTGGAAAGCTCCTACTAAGATGAGAAATTCCCCGATAAAGCTGCTAGTACCAGGTAAACTCATATTGGCCAAAGTAAAAAAGAAGAAAATGGTAGGGAAATTCGGCATGGTGCTCACTAAACCTCCGTAATATCTAACAAGTCGAGTCTTATGTCGGTCATATAGAACACCAACACATAGAAAAAGAGCTGAAGAAACCAGTCCATGACTTAACATCAGTAAAATGCTACCTCCAATTCCCTGTATGTTCAGACTAAACATACCAATAGTCACCAGATTCATATGGGCTACTGAGGAGTAAGCAATGATCTTCTTAAGATCGATCTGTCTTAAAGTGGTCAAGGAAGTATATATTATAGCAATCGCGCTTAAAGTATAAATGAAAGGAGTGAAACAAAGTGTCGCTTCAGGAAACATGGGTATTGAAAATCTTAAAAACCCGTAGGTTCCCAATTTTAAAAGAATTCCTGCCAAGATGACGGATCCCGCCGTAGGTGCCTCTACATGAGCTTCGGGTAACCAAATATGAACTGGTACCATAGGCACTTTGACGGCGAAAGAGGCGAAAAAAGCAATCCATAGAAAGATTTGGCGCCGCTCACTAAATTCTGTGGTTAATAAGATTTGTAAATCGGTGGTTCCTGTTTGGAGAAGAATCAACAGAATAGCTAATAGCATAAAAACAGATCCAAGTAAAGTATAAAGGAAA